TTAGTTCAAAATAATCAACACGTAGAATCAGAACAAGTGATTGCTGAAATTCGCGCGGGAGCATACACTTTAAATTTTAAAGAGAGGGTTCGAAAACATATTTATTCGGATTCAGAAGGAGAAATGCACTGGAGTACTGATGTATACCATGCACCGGAATTTACATATGGCAATGTTCATCTCTTACCAAAAACAAGTCATTTATGGGTATTATCAGGAGGTTCGTGCGAATCTAGTATAGTTCCCTTTTCGCTCCACAAGGATCAAGATCAAATAAACGCACATTCTATTTCTGTCGAACGAAAATCTATTTCGAGTCTCTCTCTGACTAATGATCCAGTGAGACATAAACTCTTCCGCTCGGATCTTTCTCTTTCTGATAAAAAAGAAGGCGGGATTCCTAATTATTCAGAACTTAATCGAATCATATGGACTGGTCATTGTAATCTCATATATCCTGCTATTCTCCTCGAGAATTCCTATTTATTAGCAAAGAGGCGAGGAAATAGATTCATTATTCCATTCCAATCAATTCGAGAACGAGAGAAAGAACAACCGCCCCATTCCGATTCCGGTAGCTCGATTGAAATACAAATACCCATAAATGGAATTTTCCGTAGAAATAGTATTTTTGCTTATTTTGATGATCCCCGATACAGAAGAAACAGCTCGGGGATTACTAAATATGGGACTGTAGAGGCGCATTCACTTGTCAAAAAAGAGGATTTGGTCGAGTATCGAGGAGTTAAAGAATTTAAGCCAAAATATCAAATGAAAGTAGATCGGTTTTTTTTCATTCCCGAAGAAGTGCATATTTTGCCCGGATCTTCTTCCATAATGGTGCGGAACAATAGTATCATTGGAATAGATACACGAATCGCTTTAAATATAAGAAGCCGAGTCGGCGGCTTGGTCCGAGTGGAGAGACAAAAAAAAAAAATCGAACTCAAAATCTTTTCCGGGGATATCTATTTTCCTGGAGAGATAGATAAGATAGCCCGGCATAGTGGCATCTTGATACCCCCAGGAGTGGGAAAAACAGAATCGAAAAAATGGAAAAGTGGGATCTATATCCAACGGATCACACCTACTAAGAAAAGGCATTTTATTTTGGTTCGACCTGTAGTCACATATGAAATCACAGACGGTATAAATTTAGCAACACCTTTCCCAGGGGATCTGTTACAGGAAAGGGATAATATGAAACTCCGAGTTGTCAATTATATCCTTCGTGGAAATGGCAAACCAATTTGGGGAATTTCCGACACAAGTATTCAATTAGTTCGGACTTGTTTAGTTTTGAATTGGGACCAAGATGAAAAAAGTTCTTCTGCCGGAGAGGCTTGTGCTTGTGCTTCCTTTGTTGAAGTAAGGATAAATGGTTTAATTCGAGATTTCCTAAGAATCGACTTAGTCCAATCCCCTATTATGTGTACCGGAAAAAGAAATGATCCGTCAGGTTCAGGATTGATCTCTGATAATGGATCAGATTGTACCACTATTAATCCGTTTTATTCCAAGGCAAAGGCAAGAATTAAACAATCACTTAGCCAAAATCAAGGAACTATTCGTACGTTGTTGAATAAAAATAAGGAATGCCAATCTTTGATAATTTTGTCATCATCCAACTGTTCTCGAATGGGCCCATTTAACAATGTAAAATATCACAATGTGATAAAAGAATCAATTAAAAGAGAGCCCCTAATTCCAATTAGGAAATTCTTGGGTCCTTTAGGAACCATTTTTCAAGTTGCAAATATTTATTTTTTAAGAACCCAGAATCGGATCTTGATAACTAAATATTTGCAACTTGAAAATTTAAAACAGACTTTTCGAATACTTAAATATTCTTTAATGGACGAAAGCGGGAGAATTTATAATCCCGATCCATGTAGTAGCAGTAACATCATTTTGAATCCATTCAATTTGAATTGGTATTTTTTCCATCATAATTATTGTGAAGAGACATCCACAATAATTAGTCTTGGACAGTTTATTTGTGAAAATGTATATATAGCCAAAAAGGGACCCTACCTAAAATCAGGTCAAATTCTAATTGTTCAAGTCGACTCTGTAGTAATAAGATCAACTAAGCCTTATTTGGCCACTCCAGGAGCAACCGTTCATGGCCATTATGGGGAAATCCTTTACAAAGGGGATACATTAGTTACATTTATATATGAAAAATCGAAATCTGGTGATATAACACAGGGTCTTCCAAAAGTGGAACAAGTGTTAGAAGTACGTTCAATTGATTCAATATCGATGAACCTAGAAAAGAGAGTTGAGGATTGGAATGGGCGTATAACAAGAATTCTTGGAATTCCTTGGGGATTCTTGATTGGTGCTGAGCTAACTATAGTGCAGAGTCGCATCTCTCTGGTTAATAAGATCCAAAAGGTTTATCGATCCCAGGGAGTGCAGATTCATAATAGGCATATAGAAATTATTGTACGTCAAATAACATCAAAAGTATTGGTTTCCGAAGAAGGAATGTCTAATGTTTTTTCACCCGGAGAACTAATTGGGTTGTGGCGGGCGGAACGAACGGGGCGCGCTTTGGAGGAGGCGATTTGTTACCGAGCCGTTTTATTGGGAATAACGAGAGCATCTCTGAATACTCAAAGTTTCATATCCGAAGCGAGTTTTCAAGAAACCACTCGAGTTTTAGCAAAAGCGGCTCTCCGGGGTCGTATCGATTGGTTGAAAGGCCTGAAGGAGAACGTAGTTCTGGGAGGGATGATACCCGTCGGTACCGGATTCAGAGGATTAGTGCGCCGTTCAAGGCAGCCTAACAACACTTCTTTGGAACCCAAAAAGAGAAATTTATTTGAGGAGGAAATAGGAGATATTTTGTTCCACCACAGAGAATTATTTAATTCTTGCATTTCAAAGAATTTCCATGATACATCAGAACAACCATTTCTAGGGTTTAATGATTCATAAGAGTGAATTTACCCCTGCTAACTATCTGTATTTGGTCCACCCATTTCATTTGATTTGGTAATGAAGTAATAAAGAAAGATAATAACGAATAGAAAGGAATTCATTTATTGGGTCATGTATCAACAGCCAATCTCCGGTAGAAGAGAAGGTTCCATCGGAACAATTATTTATTTTATTAGGACACCTCGTCTCTTAAAAAGAGGAAGTGTAGGGAGAAATGACAAGAAGATATTGGAACATCAATTTGGAAGAGATGATGGAAGCAGGAGTTCATTTTGGTCATGGTACTCGGAAGTGGAATCCTAGAATGGCACCTTATATCTCGGCAAGGCGTAAAGGTATTCATATTACAAATCTTACTAGAACTGCTCGTTTTTTATCAGAAACTTGTGATTTAGTTTTTGATGCAGCAAGTAGGGGAAAACAATTCTTAATTGTTGGTACCAAAAATAAAGCAGCTGATTCAGTAGCGCGAGCTGCAACAAAGGCTCGATGTCATTATGTTAATAAAAAATGGCTCGGCGGTATGTTAACGAATTGGTTTACTACAGAAACAAGACTTCATAAGTTCAGGGACTTGAGGACGGAACAAAAAACGGAGAAGCTCAGCCGCCTTCCGAAAAGAGATGCGGCGGTATTGAAGAGACAATTATCCCGCCTGCAAACATATCTAGGTGGGATTAAATATATGACAGAGTTACCCGATATTGTAATAATCGTTGATCAGCAAGAAGAATATACAGCTCTTCGAGAATGTATTACTTTAGGAATCCCAACGATCTGTTTAATCGATACAAATTGTGACCCGGATCTTGCAGATATTTCGATCCCGGCGAATGATGACGCTATAGCTTCAATCCGATTAATTCTTAACAAATTAGTATTCGCCATTTGTGAGGGCCGTTCTAGCTATATAAGAAATTATTGATTAATAATAAGATAAATGACTTTTTGAACTCCATAGATTTTTGGAATCGGTTACTATTCTAGAATCTCAAAAAGAGCTAAAAAGGGGCTATTATTATTATGTGATCGGTTAGTCTACAAAATATATAAGTTAAGAAAGGGCCGGTTGAATCAAAATAATTCCTTTTAAAGTTCTATTTATGTCAGGGGGCAATATGAATGTTCTATCATGTTCCATCAACACACCAAAAGGGCTATATGACATATCCGGCGTGGAAGTAGGCCAACATTTCTATTTGCAAATAGGGGGTTTCCAAGTCCATGCTCAAGTACTTATTACTTCTTGGTTTGTAATTGCTATCTTATTAGGTTCAGCCGCTATAGCTGTTCGGAATCCACAAACCATTCCGACTACCGGTCAGAATTTTTTCGAATATGTTCTCGAATTCATTCGAGACGTGAGCAAAACTCAGATTGGAGAAGAATATGGGCCCTGGGTTCCCTTTATTGGCACTATGTTTCTATTTATTTTTGTTTCTAATTGGTCGGGGGCCCTTTTACCCTGGAAAATAATACAGTTACCTCATGGAGAGTTAGCTGCACCCACAAATGATATAAATACTACCGTTGCTTTAGCTTTACTCACGTCAGTGGCATATTTTTATGCGGGTCTTACCAAAAAAGGATTGGGTTATTTCGGTAAATACATTCAACCAACTCCAATTCTTTTACCCATTAATATCTTAGAAGATTTCACAAAACCGTTATCACTTAGTTTTCGACTTTTTGGGAATATATTAGCGGATGAATTAGTAGTTGTTGTTCTTGTTTCTTTAGTACCTTCAGTAGTTCCTATACCGGTCATGTTCCTTGGATTATTTACAAGTGGTATTCAAGCCCTTATTTTTGCAACGTTAGCTGCGGCCTATATAGGCGAATCCATGGAGGGCCATCATTGACTCTTTTTTGAAATTTTTGAAAGAATTTTTTTATCTTAGCCCAACACAATATATGCGTGGCTCAAGATAATCTACTTAGGGAACATAAATCTAAAAATAAAAAATACAGAAAAATATGGCATGGTATATATCTAGAATCTGAAATAATAGCAAAAAGATTACGGATATTGGGGGTTCTTGTAAAAAGGGGAAAGAGATCGAAACGATCTTTTTCCTAAAATTCCCGTTTAGCCCATTTTTCGATCATACCCCCTCCACTCCAATGAATATTCTATATTCTATTGGTCAGTCAATTCCAAAGTAAATATTAGGAGTCATAATTTAATTTGAATAAGAATTTTTAGGGCATTTATGATATTATGACTATGGATACACAATTAAATAAATAAAAAAAAGATGGTTTATGGAACAATTCGGGTTTCGGTTGATTTCATTCAATTCAACGATTGACTAAAATAAAATTATAATAAATTGCATGAACTTAGCTTAGATCAATCAAAATCAAAGCAACGATTCAGCCTAATGAATTTATCCTTTTAAATTGTCTCCATCTAGGATAATGATAATGAAAAGGAGTAAAAGAGTTTACAAATAAAGTAGATTCATAAAAAATAGGCGGGTTAGTAGAGGAGGTTGAACTAGGTCGTTGAACTAGGTCTATGCGATTTAATGGCTATAAGCATAAGCTAACTCTTGTAGATGTTTCGAAGAATGATTTATAAGAATCCGATTAAACGAATTAATCGGTTTACGTCATAGAAGAAACACATGTATATGTTATAATTGACTAGTTATATGAACTAAAGATATAATATATCTAATTTGCCCTAACTACTGTCAATTTAGATGGGGATTCCAATAGAAGCCCTTCCGTTTCGTCCGAATTGAATGAATAAAGAGATCACATAAAATAAAGAACGAGGACTTCCAAGAATGGTTCGGAACAAAGAAATGGAAGAACTAAAGTCGTAGGGATTCACAAAGACTTCGCGGGGGATAGAAACTAAAAAAGAGATATTGAAGTAGTTCTGAAGATTCCATAATTAATATTTTTACTTCAATTCAGAGTTCGTAGTTACTGTAACTTGATGAGTCGTAGCGATAGAATAATGAAGTTCTAATTCATCGGTTGATTGTATCATTAACCATTTCTTTATTTTGGTGCGAGGAACTTATCATGAATCCACTGATTTCTGCTGCTTCCGTTATTGCTGCTGGATTGGCCGTAGGGCTTGCTTCTATTGGGCCTGGAGTGGGACAAGGTACTGCCGCGGGCCAAGCTGTAGAAGGTATTGCGAGACAGCCCGAGGCTGAGGGAAAAATACGAGGTACTTTATTGCTTAGTCTGGCTTTTATGGAAGCTTTAACAATTTATGGATTGGTTGTAGCATTAGCTCTTTTATTTGCGAATCCTTTTGTTTAATTTGTTGAATCCTAGAAATCGGAAAAATAAGTATTTCTTTTCTTATTTTATTGCCTTCGACTTGTCGTTTGCTTTTTTGAATTATATCAAGATTTAACTCCTACAATTACTTATTGGTTGAGACAATAGCCTACGGGAAGAGCTGATTTGAGGATAAGAAATTAGCATACCGACTCGCTTGCTTCCTTTCTCTTACTAGAATCCTTTCTTTTTGGAAATCTTGCAATAAACGAGGTATGTCGCAATTGACATGAGGCCTAGTACTTTAGTACTTAATTCTAATAAGTCGCATTCTTGTTGACTTAGTGAGAATTTCAATAAAAAAAAGAGGGTGAAGTGATACAAAAGGAACTCCGTTCGATTTTTTAGTCTATCTATAAGGGGGATCTTATGAAAAATGTAACTGATTCTTTCGCTTCCTTGGGCCACTGGCCATTCGCCGGGAGTTTCGGGTTTAATACCGATATTTTAGCAACAAATCCAATAAATCTAAGTGTAGTGCTTGGTGTATTGATCTTTTTTGGAAAGGGAGTGTGTGCGAGTTGTTTATTTCAATAATAGGCCGGATTCAACCGGCTGCACCTTTTTTCGTGCTAACTCGGCAAGAAAGGTGGATGATCCTGCGAATTACTTCTGAATAAATTAAGAAATCATATGGAAGAACCGTAGCATTTCGTAATTTGTTGGTAAATCTACTTTGATTCTCTATCAAAAACACAACGATGTGGAATCATTAATATGGTTAAAGCTTACTCCATTTGAAGTCCAAACGCGGCATAGTACTCTTTCTACCACTATGTTAATACAGATAGTTGGAAATTTTTTCGATATATAACACTCATGTCGATAAAATGATTTGAGCCTGTTATTGGAAAAAATGGGTATTTCTAATGCTGAATTTGATGACCTATGTATAAAGTAAGAAGGATTTTTTTGGATTTGAAGAAAATAACGAAACAACTTTGCTGACAATTACATGTTTTTTCTTTGGTCAGAAGAGTCCTCTGAATCGTATAGTTCTAGTCTTGGATTAGTGATCCTATTTTTATTTTAGAATATGAACAGAGAAAAGAGGATAGGCTCATTACATTACATTCAAAAATAGAATATGAATATATATATGGAAATTCGCCATAAGAAATTGAAGTAATTGAGCGTGAGAGCCAAATGAATCGAAAGATTCATGTTTGGTTCGGGAAGGGATCGTGGAAGTTTTGAAATGAATGGAAAGAGAATCTACTTTCATTAAGTGATTTATTAGATAAT